ATGCATCTTTTTTAACTGAAAATAAAGGTAGCAAATCTTCTCTACCGGATTGGTATACGTTGAAATTTGCCTTAGGAATTTCATGTACAAATACAAGTGGTTTTTTTGAAATACATATGCATCTGATCATCTATCATATATGTATATGTATTATTCTTATGTGTTACAATTACAATATAGAACTAAAAAAAAAAGAAGGAGGATTTTCAATGCGAGATCTAAAAACATATCTCTCCGTGGCACCGGTACTAAGTACTTTATGGTTCGGATCTTTAGCAGGTCTATTGATAGAAATCAATCGTTTTTTCCCGGATGCGTTAACATTCCCCTTTTTTTCATTCTAGTTATTTACATGGTAGGGGGGGTAACAACGATTAGAGATAGCATCCACTACCTGTGACTAATCCCCCGCCCTTTCTCCCTTTGACCTTCTATTCTAAAAGGGAGAAAGAAAATTGGATTCAACCTCAGCAAAGCTTGTGCTCAAGCTCGAATGGAAAATTCCAATTTTCTATTCAAAAATGAATAGAGGGAGAACGCAAATGAAAATATGGGTATAGGGCAAAAGTCTCATACACGAGATTGAAATGAAATACTTTACTGTGATTAGAAATAGATTTCGAAATCCGCGTATTACGTCTATCTATTATACTATAACAACTGAATTCTCTTTACTATTTATTTTTTGTGACTATTGCCTATTCCTCTATTTACTGCAACGAACTCTTTTAAATAAAGTGTATTTTGAGTTAGCAATTTCTATTTTTTTCTTTCTCTCCGCTTCAGGTCGAAAATAAAAGAGTTGCTTGAATAAAAAATGAACACAAAAGGGGGGTTCATGGCCAAGGGTAAAGATGTACGAGTAAGCGTTATTTTGGAATGTATTAGTTGTAAGAATGTTAATAAGGAATCAAGGGGTATTTCCCGGTATATTACTCAAAAGAATCGACACAACACACCTAGTCGGTTGGAATTGAGAAAATTCTGTCCCTATTGTTACAAGCATACAATTCATGGAGAGATAAAAAAATAGATCGAACCGAACGTCTGTTTATCGCCTTTTGAAGGTTGAAGGGAGAGTTCAAAATGTAATAAACAGACATAATATTCTATACAATAGTCTAATATATATCGAAGAATATTCTATTAGCAATTTTCTTTAAATAAAAAAGTCAAAAAGAATATAAAAAAAGGATTCCGAACTAGAAGCTATATAGAATTTCTAATAATCTAAGCGATAAGCGCATATCATATAAATCAATCAATATAGAAATAAAGAGAACATATACAAATTCAAATTAAAGAAAAGAAAAAAACCAAATCCTATTTCGGTCCGATCTAAAAAAATGAATTAGAAATAGGATTTTCGGCAGAATATTTTTTATATAATAAGGAATAAATAAACTAAACAAACCATGGATAAATCCAAGCGATCTTTCCTTAAATCTAAGCGGTCTTTTCGTAGGCGCTTGCCCCCGCTTCAATCGGGGGACCGAATTGATTATAGAAACATGAGTTTAATTAGTCGATTTATTAGTGAACAGGGAAAAATATTATCTAGGCGCGTGAATAGATTGACTCTGAAACAACAACGATTAATTACTATTGCTATAAAACAAGCTCGTATTCTATCTTTGTTACCCTTTCTGAATAATGAGAAACAATTTGAAAAAGCCAAGTCTGCCATTAGAACTACGGGTTTTCGAGCTTTTCGAACAAAAAAACAATAGGTTTACTCTTTATTTTTCTTTTTTCAATTGATTTTTTGCTCGAAAAATTCGAAAATACGGATTTTTTTGTTGTCTCGTAAGAAAAATCGAGGAAGAAGCAATCTTTTTTTTATTGAATGTCTTTGTTCATTTTGACTACTTTATTGTAATTGTATTTTACATTTTATTTTATCGGACTCATTTTGATTCTATCTTCCCTTCCCGGAGTTACTTCTCCGGGGGACTTTGTTTAAATCATTTCGTTTGCTTTTTTCCAATCTTCGATCTCATTGGAAATACTATAAAGACAATTCTTATTTAATATAGCTATTTGTGCAAGTATTTTGCGATTAAGAATCAACTGTCTCTTGTACAGATCATTTATAAATTTACTATAACTATAGTATACGCCCCTTTCTGTTTCGCGAATTGCTGCGTTTATCCGCGTAATCCACAACCGACGAAAATCTCTCTTTTTCTTATCTCTATCTCGATGAGCCGAAAACAAAGCTCTTATTTTCTGTTGAGTAATAATGCGAATAGTTTTTGAATGCGCCCCTCGAAAGCTTGATACAAATAAACGCATTTTTTTTCTACGTCTCCGAGCTATATACCCTCGTCTAACTCTGGTCATTGAATAAATGAAACTTTGTTAAATAACTAATTGATTTTCTTTCTCTTTGAGTTATTTTTTCTGTCCTCGCTGTTAATAACAAAACGAATTTTTCCAATGTATAAAAAGAATTCCAATGGCTTTTGCTACTATAACCTTCCCGACCACGATTTTTTATTTTTTTGCGGCATTTCGCCCCAACGCCGAATGAAATAAGAAATTGGATTGATACTCATTATCCCAAAGAAAAACGTAATCAATCTGGATAATCTAGATAAATAAAGAAATAGTGGATTCCTTCGTTTCTATGGTTACTTCTTAAACGGTGAGGTCCTCTCTATACACCGGAGCCCTTTACTTCGTTTAGTCAACGTTATTGGTAACTTGTACAATTAAAAATCTTCGGCTCTACCCATGAATTATCCAGTAATAGGTCTTTCACAACGAGATCCGCCTATACAGTAACGGTATTTCATTTGGAAGGTTTGCTGGATAGCTGACCCTGTTAGTCCGTTTTGCAAAAATGGGAGCATAATCTTTTTTTTAAGAATACCTTCCCGCTTAATGTATAGCACTTGCTACCAATGGGAACTTGCTTCTCATCTTAAATTGAGCTGGTTGGGGTTACACCAAGAGAAACCATAAATTGAATACGCAATAGATGGATATGATAGATCTTTTTTTCGATAGTGACCGTAGTTCTTCCATTTTCTCCTATTCGCGGGTAATGATCATTGATACTGGAAAATGGATTTCTTTTGTTGGCCCAGCCCATAATCTGAACGAGTCGCACATACACCCTAGTACATGTTCCTCGGCGCTGAGGACATCCCCGAAGAGCGGGGGATTTTGTGACGTTTCTGATTGGCTGTCTTGTGTTTCTAATAAGCTGTTTAATAGTTGGCATGCTGAATCATTTACATAAGGGACTGGTTTAGATCAATCCTAACCTGATGATTATAAATTTTTTCTAGTTATAGAGAATATTCCCTAGTCAAGTAAAAAGATCAAATATAAATTTGTGAATTTGCCTACTTCTACTCTTTCCATTTGTCTTTCTTTACTATTTCTACTCCTTCATTCGCTACAAGATCAATAATTCCGTGAGCTTGGGCTTCTCTTGCTGACATAAAAACATCCCTTTCCAGGTCTTCGGTTAGAACCCAAAAAGGTTGGCCTGTTCGTTGTGCATACACCTTTGTGAGGGTTTCTCGCAGAGTCAATAGTTCTTCCGCTTCCATCATACACTCTCCCGTCGATCCCTCATGAAAAGCACTAGCAGGTTGATGGATCATTACCCTGATGATATAACAAAAAGGGTTTCTTCTATCTCGCCTTGATGCGTCGAAGACAAAAGATAGCGAATAACAATAAACTTGAACAACCGTACGTGCATCTTTTGCGCATTGCATACGGCTCGACAATGAAATTTACTTTTCTCTTCCATCGAAGAAAAATAGAATCGATCAGATCCAGATCAGTAAATCGTTCAATTACCACCCTTCTTTTCGTGAGTTCAAAATACTACGATGGCTCCGTTGCTTTATAGATTCGTTTCGTTCATTTCGTCTGTAATTCAGCAATCCCAAAGTTTCTTTTTTATTTTAAATAAGGAAGTTTTTTTTTTCGTACTCTTTATAAATATTGTTAGGTTAGGATTAAGAGTCTTTTGGTATAAAAAAAGTTTGTGACGCTGAAATGGACTCCGGATAAATAAAAAATCGGGAATACCCTTTATCTCATACTCCTCTCTCGATACATAATCTAATGTTTTGAAAAAAAACGAACAAAATTTTGCATATCGAATTCAAAGTGCCATGCTATTTTTACTCATAACATAATATATATTGATATTTTTTATGGTGAAGGCATAATCTTTTTTTCTCAAATAAAAACTCATTGGCGCCAAAGCCAAGCGTGAGGGAATGCAAAACGTTTGGTAATTTCTCCTCCGACCAGGATAAAAGATCCCATTGAAGCGGCTATTCCCATGCATATTGTATATACATCTGGTAGCACAAGTTGCATAGCATCAAAAATAGCTATTCCGGGTAATACCCATCCGCCAGGACAATTTATAAACAAATACAAATCCTGGGTCTGATCCTCTATACTGAGATATACGATAAGACCAACAAGGTAATTCGAGATCTCGGTCGTAATCTCTTGGGTTAAAAAAAGTAATCTTGCTCGATAAAGTCGGTTGATTAGGGTAAAATTTTATCCCTTAGGAACCGTACATGCACCTTTTGATGCATACGGTTCAAAAAAATGTGAAAAAGAAAAAATCAATGTGTAGATTACTGTCCTCTTCTTTTTAGATAGCAGTTTATAATAAGGGGGTTTGTCTTCTATTTTTCAATAAATATGAGTTTTTCTTCCTCGTTTCCTTATGTCTACTATAGCTAACTAGAACCAACTATAAATGGATAACTATATAGAACAAAATGGAACAAAGGAATCAGAAACAGAAAAACAAAATGTAAAATTACATACATATAATAGAAAGTCAAATTTTTTATTGAATATGCAATAATATGCAAATCAAATACAATCATAAAAAAAAGAGTTTAAAGAGATAGTATTTGTTATAGTAAGAGTAAACTTTTCTAACTAACTGCTCGTTGATTTATTGTTTTATCGAGATTAACTGCAAACCACGATGTTATTTGCTTGTTCTTGAAGGGGCCTCTTCTCTTTCATTCTTTTAGGTTTATGCTCTACTCCGGGTAAAAATCTGCTCGATTTTGATTTGCACATATAGGGCAAATGCTTCTAATACCGCTTCTTTTTGTTTTGCTAAGATTTCCTTTTTTCATTCGGCTCATGCCTTTGCCAAAGAAATAGGATATTCAACATATTGAATTCATCTATTCTATTCGAGTAATTGCGGTTCAGATGCTTTATTCCTTTTATCATTTGAAAATAGGAATAAGGTTTCATACAATACAAGCATTAATTATCGATATATTATCAATTGGGATTTGTTTAAACGGAGCCTGGATACTTCATGTCATTTTATTGGTTTAACCAAGCCAACCCTAAATTATTCTAATTGATACTATTAGTCTAAATCCCCCTACAAATGGATCTAGTTGAACTTCACGCTCCGAATTTTAGACGAGTAACTCAATCTTTCTTCGGCGAAGGGGGGATATCTTGATCGGGGAAGAGAACGGGGAAAGCCCATATGACCCACTATATCTGACAAGTCGCACTATACGTCAACCCAAGTTGCATCTTCGTCTCCCGGGATTCGAAAGGGTACTTTTGGAACACCAATAGGCATTAACTGAAAGAAAAAAAATTAAGTACTATATTTCACTTTGATATGGAAACGTAATAATCGGGTTAGTCTCTTCAGAATATCAACATCAACATATACGATAAAGGTTGATATTCTTTATCATATATTTCGTCTAGAATACATTAGAACAGGTCAGAAAAGGCGATAGAATAACTAAAGTCTAATTCTAGAGACTAGAGCCTTCCAACGATGAACAAATATGGCGACATTTGATCATATAAAAAGGTATCAACCCCCATTGCGTATTGATACTTATCGGGTATAGAATAGATCTGCTTCTCTTTGTTCCTACAAACATAATTGTTCTATTATTACCAATACCAATAGAATAGAACAAATATTAACCCTTGCTCCGAGATAATTCACTGAACAGAACAGGGGTCCGTTGATAGTCATAGTATTTTCCAATGCAATAAAGTTACATAGTATCTATTTTTATTTGATAAAGGGGTATTTCCATGGGTTTGCCTTGGTATCGTGTTCATACCGTTGTATTGAATGATCCTGGTCGGTTGATTTCTGTCCATATAATGCATACGGCTCTGGTTGCCGGTTGGGCTGGTTCGATGGCTCTATATGAATTAGCGGTTTTTGATCCCTCTGATCCCGTTCTTGATCCAATGTGGAGACAGGGTATGTTCGTTATACCCTTCATGACTCGTTTAGGAATAACAAATTCCTGGGGCGGTTGGAGTATTACAGGGGGGACAGTAACGGATCCCGGTATTTGGAGTTATGAGGGTGTGGCCGGGGCACATATTGTGTTTTCTGGCTTGTGCTTTTTGGCAGCTATTTGGCATTGGGTGTATTGGGATCTAGAAATTTTTTCTGATGAACGTACAGGAAAACCTTCATTAGATTTGCCTAAAATTTTTGGAATTCATTTATTTCTTTCCGGGGTGGCTTGTTTTGGTTTTGGCGCATTTCATGTAACCGGCTTGTATGGTCCTGGAATATGGGTGTCTGACCCTTATGGACTAACTGGAAAAGTCCAGCCAGTAAATCCCGCATGGGGCGTAGAAGGTTTTGATCCTTTTGTTCCAGGGGGAATAGCCTCTCATCATATTGCAGCAGGGACATTGGGCATATTGGCGGGTCTATTTCATCTTAGTGTCCGCCCGCCCCAACGTCTATACAAAGGATTACGTATGGGTAATATTGAAACCGTACTTTCCAGCAGTATCGCTGCTGTCTTTTTTGCAGCTTTTGTAGTCGCCGGAACTATGTGGTATGGTTCAGCAACTACTCCGATCGAATTATTTGGCCCCACCCGTTATCAATGGGATCAGGGATACTTTCAGCAAGAAATATATCGAAGAATTAGTGCCGGGCTGGCCGAAAATCAAAGTTTATCAGAAGCTTGGTCGAAAATTCCTGAGAAATTAGCCTTTTATGATTACATTGGCAATAATCCGGCAAAGGGGGGTTTATTCAGGGCAGGTTCCATGGACAATGGGGATGGAATAGCTGTTGGGTGGTTAGGACACCCAATATTTAGAGATAAAGAAGGGCGCGAGCTCTTTGTACGTCGTATGCCTACTTTTTTTGAAACATTTCCGGTCGTTTTGATAGACGGAGATGGAATTGTTCGAGCCGATGTTCCTTTTCGAAGAGCAGAATCGAAATATAGCGTAGAACAAGTAGGTGTAACTGTTGAGTTCTACGGCGGCGAACTCAATGGCGTCAGTTATAGCGATCCTGCTACTGTCAAAAAATATGCTAGACGTGCTCAATTGGGTGAAATTTTTGAATTAGATCGTGCTACTTTGAAATCAGATGGTGTTTTTCGTAGTAGTCCAAGGGGTTGGTTTACTTTTGGACATGCTTCTTTTGCGCTGCTCTTCTTCTTCGGACATATTTGGCATGGGGCTAGAACCTTGTTCAGAGATGTTTTTGCTGGTATTGATCCAGATTTAGATGCTCAAGTAGAATTTGGAACATTCCAAAAACTAGGAGATCCAACTACAAGAAGACAAGCAGTCTGATACAAAATTTCTTTCGTAGTTTGAGTCTCTCTTTTTGGAATTTGGTTTGACATTGGGGATCAGAGAAATCTTGATTGAATCATTACCCTTTCGTTGACTCTTTCTTTAGCAGGGAAATAATCCCCCATAAACAGGTATGGAAGTTATAATTGTAAACCACAATCGAATCTATGGAAGCATTGGTTTATACATTTCTATTAGTCTCGACGTTAGGGATCATTTTTTTCGCTATCTTTTTTCGAGAACCGCCTAAAATTACAACGAAGAAATGATTTTTCATTATCTCCGTTGAAGTAATGAGCCTCCCAGCATTCAATATTGGGAGGCTCATTACTTCAACTAGTCTCCGTGTTCCTCGAACGGATCTCTTAGTTGTTGAGAGGGTTGCCCAAAAGCGGTATATAAGGCGTACCCGGTAAAACTTACAAGTAAACCAGATATAAAGATGGCGACTAGGGTTGCTGTTTCCATTCTTATATGAATTCAAGACCGCAATGGATCTCTGATAAGATCCTTTATTTACAGGGGAATGGTATACAAAGTCAACAGATCTCAATAAATACAATCGGATTTATGGCTACACAAACCGTTGAGAGTAGTTCTAGATCTCGTCCAAGACAAACTACGGTAGGGGCTTTATTGAAACCGTTGAATTCGGAATATGGTAAAGTAGCTCCTGGCTGGGGAACGACTCCTTTGATGGGTATCGCAATGGCTTTATTTGCAGTATTCCTATCTATTATTTTGGAGATTTACAATTCTTCCGTTTTACTGGATGGAATTTCAATGAATTAAATCTACAAGAACTACTAAGTTCGAGTTTTTCAATACTAAAGTGAAATCTCAGGTTTATGACTTATAACCCCGTTGGCAGTTCAATCGCGGAATTTCTTTCTTTCTGTATTTCCGGAATATGAGTGTGTGACTTGTTAGAATGGATCCTATTGATAATACAGAGAATGAGTCTGTCATCTTATCTTGCTAGAGACGGTTCTACCTCGTCGGATACTCATCTGAGTATTTGGAGCACGAAATATTATGAAATAGATCCAGAATTGAACTATGATTCATATTTCAGATTCAGACCTTGTGACCGGATTCTAACTAAACATTTTTCAATGACTTTGATTAAAAGGTAAATTCTTTCGTATTTTGAGTCATTATACCTATTTAAGTGATGATCCGATAATTCTGACTCAGGGAATCTTTGGGCTTGGGGTTTTTATTGAATCATCGTGGTTCTAGTATGAATCTAGGGTTTCGATTAGTTTCTAGGGTCTTAACAAGATAAATTCCTATCAATGAGAAAAAACAACAGTCAAAGCCGGATTACACACAACAAAAAATCAAAGACAAAATAGGGAAAGAGAAGATTCAAGAGGCCTGTAGTAACAATAAAAAAGGGTAGAGCCAACTTGAAATTTTGGCATTATCACCACAAAGAAAAACTTTCGTATTTTGAATGCTTCGTATCTTCACTTCTGAGAAGATGAAATCGGAAGAGTAAGATATTTTGATTACATATGCGTTGGGAGCAGTATTTGTGTGTTTTTGCTTGAGCTGTACGAGATAAAATTTTCATATACGGTTCTCAGAGGGGGAGTACCCCCGGGTTACCTATCTCAATAAAGTCTATGATTGGTTCGAAGAACGTCTCGAGATTCAGGCGATTGCAGATGATATAACTAGTAAATATGTTCCTCCTCATGTCAACATATTTTATTGCCTAGGCGGAATTACCCTTACTTGTTTTTTAGTACAAGTAGCTACGGGATTTGCTATGACTTTTTATTATCGTCCAACTGTTACTGAGGCGTTTGCTTCTGTTCAATACATAATGACTGAGGCGAATTTTGGTTGGTTAATCCGATCAGTTCATCGGTGGTCGGCAAGCATGATGGTTCTAATGATGATACTGCACGTATTTCGTGTGTATCTCACCGGTGGGTTTAAAAAACCTCGAGAATTAACTTGGGTTACAGGTGTAGTTCTGGGTGTATTGACCGCATCTTTTGGTGTAACTGGTTATTCCTTACCTTGGGACCAAATTGGTTATTGGGCGGTCAAAATTGTAACAGGCGTGCCTGAAGCTATTCCTATAATAGGATCGCCTTTGGTAGAGTTATTGCGCGGAAGTGCGAGTGTGGGACAATCCACTTTGACTCGTTTTTATAGTTTACACACTTTTGTATTGCCTCTTCTTACTGCTGTATTTATGTTAATGCATTTCCTTATGATACGTAAACAGGGTATTTCTGGTCCCTTATAGAGAAGATAGATTATAGATCTTTATAATCAATCATTTATCACTTCGGGAAGGAACAATAGTATTTCATTGCTACAAATGTGTCTTATTCAAATTAAAACGACTAAGACATGTTTTTTG